TTTGAATAATGAATTGATAAATCGAATCAAAATTATAGAAAAAAATGAGGGATCTCCTAGTCTGGATAGGCTTGAAAAAAGAACCATATTATGCGATGATGAGAATAAAAAAAAATGCTTGCCAAAAGCATATGATCCTTTTTTCAACGGACCTTGTCGAGGAACACGAAAAAAACTCTATTCACATGCAATCATGAATCATTTAATTACTTATACAAATACAGAAGATTTAGTAGAAATTTTTTGGATAAATAAGATTCATGATCTACTTCTTAATGATTCCTTAGGAATTTACCGTCAATCATTTTTAAAAAAAACGGAAAAGTCCTTCATCTCAATTGATGAATTATCTTCTGAGTGCGGACACATTTTTAATTTTGAAAAATGTCCTTTATTGACAGAAGCAAAAATAATTGATTCAGAAAGTCAAGCAAAATCTTTGCAATTTGTATTCGATGTAATTACAAAAGATCAAAAAACAAAGAAAAAGAAAGATATTGGAATTAAAATAAAAGAAGTCAGTAAAAAGGTGTCTAGATGGTCATACAAATTAACCGAGGATTTGTTGGAAGAAGAGGAAAAAGAAAATGAAAAAGAATTAGAAGAAGAATTAGAAGAAGAAGAGCATGAGATTCATTCAAGAAGAGCCAAACGTGTTGTAATTTATAACGATAATGATCAAAATACCAATTCTATTTCTAGTACTAAGAATGCTAGTAACAATGAGAAAAATGATAATAAAACGGAAGAGGTAGCTCTGATACGTTACTCCCAACAATCGTGTTTTCGTCGCAATCTAATCAAAGGATCCATGCGCGCTCAAAGACGTAAAACAGTTATTTGGGACCTCTTTCAAGTAAATGCGCATTCCCCACTTTTTTTGGACCGTATATACAAAACATCTTTTTTTTATTCTTTTCATATTAATGAAATGAAGAATCTTATTTTGAGGAATTGGATGGGTAGAGAACGAGAATCTGAATTTAAAATTTTAGATTCCCATTTTGAAAATGAAGAGACAAAAGAAGAAAAGGATAAAAAAGAACGTATAGAAATATCAGAAGCTTGGGATACCTTTGTATTTATTCAAGCAATAAGAGGTTTAATGTTAGTAATCCAATCTTTTTTTAGAAAATACATTATATTGCCTTCATTTATAATAGCTAAAAATATTTTACGTATGTTATTATTTCAATTCCCCGAGTGGTACGAGGATTTGAAGGAATGGAATAGAGAAATGCATATTAAATGCACCTATAATGGTGTTCAATTATCAGAAACAGAATTTCCCCAAGATTGGTTAACAGACGGCATTCAGATAAAGATTCTATATCCTTTCTGTCTAAAACCTTGGCGAAAAGCTAAGGTACGATCTCATCATAGAGATCGAGGAGATTCAAAATATAAAAACAAAAATTTTTGTTTTTTAACAGTCTGGGGAATGGAAGCAGAACTTCCCTTTGGTTCTCCCCGAAAACGACCTTCTTTTTTTGAACCTATTTATAAAGAACTCAAAAAAAGAAATAGAAGGGTAAAAAATAAGATTTTACAAGTTATAAACTTTTTGAAGGAAAGAATAAAATCCTTTATATTTATAAAAGTTAGAAAAGAAAAAACAAAATGGGTCACTAAAATATTTATAGTTATCAAACTCATAATGAAAAAATTGGAAAAAATAAATCCAATTTTTTTATTTGAGTTGAGGAAAGAAAAAGTATATGAAATGAAGGAAAACGAAAAAGATTTACAAAAAAATAAAAAGATTCTTCGCGAATCATCTGTTCGAATTCGACCAAAAAATTGGTTAAATTATTCACTAATAGAAAGAAGAATGAAAGATCTTTCTGATAAGACAATAAAAATCAGGAATCAAATAGAACGAAACGAAAAAGAAAAAAAAAAAGATATAGTTATAATTTATGATAATAAAAGGCCGGAATCTTTGAAAATCTTAAAAAGGAAAAATATCCGATTAATGCGTAAATCGCACTACTTTATAAAATCATTCATTGAAAAAATATACATAGATATTTTACTATGTACCATTAGCATTCCTAAGATCAATGCAAAACTTTTCTTTAAATCAAAAAAAAATATCTTTAATAAATCCATTTACAACAATAAAAGAAATAAAGAACAAGAAGGAATTGATGAAACAAATCAAAATACAATGAAGTTTAATTTTGGTTTGACTATAAAAAAGTTGTTTTCAAATACTTATAGTACTGAGAATAGGAATCCAAATTCCGATACTTATTGGAACTTATCTTCCCTATCTCAAGCATATGTATTTTACAAATTATCACAAACCCAATTACTTAATAAGGATCGCTTGAGACCTGTATTTCAATATAAAGGAAACTCTCCTTTTTTTAAGGAAAAATTAAAAGACTCTTGTATGATAATGATACACGGAATATTTGATTCCAAATCAAGACATAATAAAATTCATTCGTATGTAATGAACGAATGGAAAAACTGGTTAAAAGGTCATTATCAATACGATCCATCTCAAAAAAAATGGTCTCGATTAGTAACTAAAGAATGGCGAAATAGAATCAATCAACGCTGTATGATTCAAAACCAAAACAAGGAATCAATCCAATTGGATTTATATAAAAAATACCAATTCATTCATTCCATGAAAAAAAATAACTATGCAGCGGATTCTTTTATGAGTCAAAAAGAAAAATGGAAAAAAAATCACAGATATGATCTTTTATCATATAAATACATAAGTCCTCCTAATTCATATATTTCTGGATCAACATTAGAATTTGAAATAAACGGGGATCGAGAAATTCCATATCATTTCAATACATCGAAACCCGAATCATTTTATGTATTAGTAAGTATACCTAGTAATAATTATCTAGAAAAAGGATATATTATTGATAGGAATATAAATTTGGATAGAAAATATTTTGATTGTAGAATTCCTCATTTTTGTTTTAGAAAGAATATTGAGATCTGGACCAATGCACATATTGGCATGACGATTCATAAAAATACTAAGACTGAAATTAAAAATTTTAAAAAAATGAAAAAAAAAGATCTTTTTTCTACTACGGTTCGTCAAGACATCAAACCATGCAATCAAAAAAGAAACTTTTTTGATTGCATGGGAATGCATCAAGAGGGGTTCTCTGATACTGCATCAAATCATAATACTATATCCAATCTCGAATCTTGGTTCTTCCCAGAATTTGTGCAACTTTTTAACATATATAAGATTCAACCTTGGATCATTCCAATCAAATCACTCTTTTTTCATTTTAATAAAAATGAAAAAATAAATATAAATACAAAGAAAAATCCTCATGAATCGTCTAATAAAAAAGATCTTGAATTAGTAAATTACAAGCAGGAAGAACAAGAACAACAGGATCAAGGAAATCTTATATCGAATCTACGAAAACAAGAGAATAAAAAAGCTGTTGAAGAAGATTACGCAAGATTAGACATAGAAATTAAAAAGGGTAGAAAAAAAAAAAAATCTCAATATAAGAGAAAAAAACAAATGGAACTAGATTACTTTTTGAAAAAATATTTCCTTTTTCAATTAAGATGGGCTGATCCCTTGAATCAAAGAATAATGAACAATATTAGGGTATATTGTCTCCTACTTAGATTGATAAACCCAAAGGAAATTGCCATATCCTCGATTCAAAGAGGTGAAATAAATCTAGACGAAATGCTAATTCAAAAGGAGCTAGTTCTTACAGAATTGATAAGAAAGGGAATATTTATTATTGAACCAATTCGTCTATCTATAAGAAGGGACGGAAAATCTATTGTATATCAAACTATGGATATTTCATTGGTTGAGAAGAAGAAGCACCAAACAAATAGAAAATACGCAAAAAAAAGACATATTGAGAAAGAGGGGTTTGAAAAATCCATTCCACGATACAGCCACTTATTTTTTAGTGAAGACAAAAATCATTATGATTTCCTTATTCCTGAAAATATTCTATCTCCTAGGCATCGGAGAGAATTTCGAATTCTAATTTGTTTCAATTCACGGAATTGGAATGTTTTGGATAGAAATCCAAGATTTTGCAATGAAAAGAAAATAAAAAACTGTGGACAATTTTTGAATCAGAACAAGCATATTAACACCGATGCAAAAAATTTAATGAAATTCAAATTGTTTCTTTGGCCCAATTATCGATTAGAAGATTTAGCTTGTATGAATCGTTATTGGTTTGATACCAATAACAGCAGTCGTTTCAGTATGTCAAGAATACATATGTATTCACAATTCAGAATGAATTCAATTCAAATGCAAAATTAAAAAATTTTTATTTTGATATTTTTTTTATATTTTCTAGTGGATTTCCTACATATCGTGTGACATATTCTGTAGATGAAAGCCGAAATATATAGACTGTATAACATTAGAATTTCTAACACATGATGCTGATTTCATAGTGTATCCATTTTCACTAGGAGTAGCAGAACCTTTTTAGTTTAAGTAAAACTAAATCGTTCTATTTCGTGAATGCATATATTTATCAGACCCTTTTTATCCAATATCCAAATCCAATTTCGATTTATACTAGATGAAAATAACTGTCATAATAAATCTTATTATTTTTCCTGATCGGTAAAATTCACAGAAAATAAAAATTTTAATTTATTTTATGGTCAAAAATTCATTTATCTCAGTTATTCCACAAGAAGAAAAAGACGAAAATAGTGGGTCTGTTGAATTTCAAGTATTCCATTTCACCAGTAAGATACGGAGACTTACTTCACATTTAGAATTGCACAAAAGAGATTTTTTATCACAAAGGGGTCTGCGAATAATTCTGGGAAAACGTCAACGATTATTGACTTATTTGTCAAAGAAAAATAAAGTGCGTTATAAGAGATTAATGGATCAGTTAGATATTCGGGAACCAAAAACTCGTTAATTTAAATTAAATTTATTATTTGAGTTTATTATTATTTATTATTAGCCTTGTTATTTTTTTTATTTTTTTTTTTTTATTAATTATTTATATTATATTTAATTATTTTAATTATTTTCTAATAATTAGAATAATTGATAATAATTATTTAATATTTAATAATATAATAGTTTTATTTTAGATTTATATTATAGTTATTTTTTATATTATTTTTATATTATAGTTATAATATTAGAATATTCTTATTTTAATTTTTTTTTTTGATAGAATTTACATTTTATATATGACTATATGAATATGAATAGGATTATTTAGAATTACTAGAATTATACTAAATTCAATTTAAATTAGGATAAATTAGGATATATATATATGAAAAATGAAAATATAATGAAAATATAATATATTTAATATTAAGAAAATAAACATGATTCGTATGTACAACTCATATTTCATGGTTATTCAAACGTAAATCAAAGGATCTTGGCCCTTTCTCATAAACAGATTTTAAAATCTATTGATTCTATAAATTTTAAAAAATCATTGATTCGTCTGGTATCTACAATAGAAAATATATGATTTCCATCATTTTCTAATTAAAATTTTATCAGATCGAAAATCTTTTGTGTTCAAAACTTAAATTTATAGACCCAATGTCGCATTCAGTAAAAATTTATGATACATGTATAGGGTGTACCCAATGTGTACGAGCTTGTCCCACGGATGTATTAGAAATGATACCTTGGGACGGATGTAAAGCTAAGCAAATTGCTTCCGCGCCAAGAACCGAGGATTGTGTAGGTTGTAAGAGATGTGAATCCGCTTGCCCAACGGATTTTTTGAGTGTCCGTGTTTATTTATGGCATGAAACAACTCGCAGCATGGGTCTTTCTTATTGATATGTAACAAAAAACTCCCCTTGAATCATTTGATTCCTCTTTACCGAGAAAACTCCGTACTCGAGAAAAGAAAATAAAAATATATTATTCTTCTCCCGAGCACGGAGTTTTCTGGTCAAAATTTATCTTGTCTTTATCACGAGTTATTTTACTTGGTTAACAATACTTCTGGTTTTGCCGATATTTGCGGGTTCTTCAATTGTCCTTTTCCTTCATAAAGGAAATAAGGCGTATAGGAGGGATACTATATGTATATGTATCCTGGAGCTCCCTCTAATGACCTATGTATTTTGTTCCAATTGGACGATCCATTAAACCAATTGAAGGAAGATTCTAAATGGATAAATATTTTTTTATTTTCACTGGAGACTGGGAATCGATGGACTTTCCATAGGACCCATTTTACTGACAGGATTTATCACTTGAACCAACAAACATTAGATTTCGAAAAATTAGCTAATCAATCATATCCCACAGCAGTGGAAATAATATTCCATTTTGGTTTTCTTATAGCTTATGCTGTCAAATCGCCGATGATACCCCTACATACATGATTACCAGATACCCACGGGGAAGCGCATTACAGTACATGTATGCTTCTAGCTGGAATCTTATTAAAGATGGGAACATATGGATTGATTCGGATCAATATGGAATTGTTAGCTCACGCTCATTCTAAATTCTCTCTCTGGTTGATCATAGTAGGAATAATACAAATCTTTTATGCAGCTTCAACATCTCTTGGTCAACGCAATTTTAAAAAGCATATTGCCTATTCTTACGTATCTCATATGGGTTTCATAATTATAGGAATTGGTTCTATAACTGGCATGGGACTCAATGGAGCCATTTTACAAATACTCTCTCATGGATTGATCGGTGCTGCACTTTTTTCTTAGCAGAAACGAGTTGGGATAGAATACGTTTTGTTTATCTCGACGAGATGGTGGGGAATATCTATCCCAATGGAAAAAATATTGATATTTACCATGTTTAGTAGTTTCTCGATGGCTTCTCTTGTATTACCAGGAATGAGTGGTTTTGTTGCAGAATTCTTAGTCTTTTTTGGAATAATTACTAACCAAAAATATCTTTTCATGCCAAAAATGTTAATTACTTTTGTAATAGCAATTGGAATGATATTAACTCCTATTTTTTTATTGTCTATGCTACGTCATATTTTCTATGAATACAAGCTATTCAATATACCAAACTATAAATTTTCATATTCTGGACCGCGAAAACTATTTCTTTCGATCTGTATCTTTCTACCTGTAATAGGAATAGATACTAATTCTTTTTATAGCTTAGAAAATTCTAATTAATTAGAAGGAAAGTCTTATAATTCTTTGACTTTCATCTTTTCACGATTCTTCATTGTACAATGAAAAAAATGAAGAGTGAATTAGAATTGTAATGAAATACATCTAGAGTTTTTGAGAACCATTTGAATAATTCCTCCATTCAAACGGTTTTCAAAAACTCGCACAAATACTCATTGTCTATCAGACGATGTTTTTATGTGTTCTTCATGTAGTTTATTTTATTCAATTAGATATAAATGGGAATGAACCATAACTATGGAACCCGATTCCTAATAGATTGATCCCAAAATAGCATATCCAAATTAGGAGAAATCCTATAGAAGCCACAAATGCCGAATTTGTGCCTTGGTCTTGCAATTTTTTATTTGTTCTAATATGTAAATAGATTGCAAATATGGTCCAAGTAATAAATGCCCAAGTTTCCTTAGGATCCCAATTCCAATAAGAACCCCATGCTTCATTAGCCCATACTGCTCCAGAAAGAATGCCTATGGTTAAAAAGGTAAACCCTAAACTAATGACACGATAACTCCAATAATCCAAACGCTGAATTAATTGATATTTGTAAAAATTTAGAAATGAGAGAAAAGAAGTCTTTTTAAATACACTTTCTTTTTCGTTCAAATATTCTATCGTACCAACAAAGAAAAATGACTTCCTTAAGCTTATAAAATTCTTGTTAAAAAAAAAATCGATATTTTTTCGATTAGACACCTAACATCTTAGTATCTTAGTATAATTAAATATTAAAATTTTTAGTTGTCTTATCCTAATTATGCTTTTATATTTTTAAAAGTACAATTAATAGGAAAGAAAAAACCTTCTCACGAATTCAATTTCAATATCAATAATATAAAGTTATAATTAATTAAATGAAATATAGAAATATATAATTAATATAATTAAATATTAAATAAAATTAAATAAAATGTATAATATATAATATGATTATGATATATAATAATATATGTAATAATATTCTTATTATAATATATATATAATATAGATATATAATATAATAATAATATAATAATAAATATTAATTTATAATTATAAAACAATAATAAAATAAAAAAAGCTAGGTTTCTATTATAGATTATAGTTATAGTTTATAATACATAAATGGAAAAGTTTATTATGAAAACTGAACTTACGAAAATACTAACTGAATATTCTTGATATTGAATATAGACAATTCAACATGAATTTATTATTATTCTTTCAGGTAAGCCGCCATGGTGAAATTGGTAGACACGCTGCTCTTAGGAAGCAGTGCTAGAGCATCTCGGTTCGAGTCCGAGTGGCGGCATAAAATTATATATATTATATATATAATTTTATATTATTATTTAATATAATTATAATTATTTTTAATAATTATATTTTCCCTTAACATTAGATTGTATTTATGTAAGATTAAAAAGTAAGATTATAAAATTTATAGATATTTTATATATTTACATTTAGATTTATGTTTTATAGATTTAGGATCTATTAATTTATTATAGTTCAATTATGTATCTCTTTATATTTTATATTTATTTTTTATTAAATATTTTAAATATTAAAGAATATTGATATTTAATTTTAATTCGTTTTTTATTTATTTATTTTTCAAAGTTATGCTCTTATATTATTGATATTGATGGAATCGCTATAGGTAATGACTAATAAAGAGTAATCCATTTTGAACAATATATGTCTTTCACATACAACGATAAAAATGAGTCACCTATCTTTGAATGGCAGTTCCAAAAAAACGTACTTCTATGTCAAAAAAGCATATTCGTAGAAATCCTTGGAAAAAAAAAGGCTCTTTAGCGGCAGTAAAAGCTTTTTCTTTAGCTAAATCTGTTTCTACCGGACAGTCAAAAAGTTTTTTATTGGGACAAAAAAACGTTTTTAAAAATCTTAATTGATATGTCTCAAAGAACTTCAAATTTTATATTTTTGACTTGGAAGACAAATAATTGACATTTACTAATGTATTATTAATGTATATTGTATTTTTTATTTTTTTTTAATATTTATTTTAATCTCCAATTTCAATTATTTATTATTTAATAAGGACCCTTTTTTATGTTTATGATATTTGTGACCTTAGAACATATATTAACTCATATTTCCTTTTCGATCATCTCAATTGTGATTATGATTCATTTGATGAACTTATTAGTCTATGAAATAGAAGGATTGCGTAATTCGTCAGAAAAGGGGATGATAGCTACTTTTTTCTCTATAACAGGGTTTTTAGTTATTCGTTGGATTTCTTCAGGACATTTTCCCTTAAGTAATTTATATGAATCATTAATCTTCCTTTCGTGGAATTTCTCTATTATTCATATGATTCCATATCTTGGGAATCATAAAAATTATTTAAGCACAATAACTGCACCAAGTGCCATTTTTACCCAAGGTTTTGCCACGTCAGGTCTTTCAATTGAAATGCATCAATCCGCAATATTAGTACCTGCTCTACAGTCTCACTGGTTAATGATGCATGTCAGTATGATGCTATTGAGCTATGCAGTTCTTTTATGCGGATCATTATTATCAGTTGCTCTTATAGTGATTACATTTCGAAAAAATATCGATTTTTTTTTTAACAAGAATTTTATAAGCTTAAGGAAGTCATTTTTCTTTGTTGGTACGATAGAATATTTGAACGAAAAAGAAAGTGTATTTAAAAAGACTTCTTTTCTCTCATTTCTAAATTTTTACAAATATCAATTAATTCAGCGTTTGGATTATTGGAGTTATCGTGTCATTAGTTTAGGGTTTACCTTTTTAACCATAGGCATTCTTTCTGGAGCAGTATGGGCTAATGAAGCATGGGGTTCTTATTGGAATTGGGATCCTAAGGAAACTTGGGCATTTATTACTTGGACCATATTTGCAATCTATTTACATATTAGAACAAATAAAAAATTGCAAGACCAAGGCACAAATTCGGCATTTGTGGCTTCTATAGGATTTCTCCTAATTTGGATATGCTATTTTGGGATCAATCTATTAGGAATCGGGTTCCATAGTTATGGTTCATTCCCATTTATATCTAATTGAATAAAATAAACTACATGAAGAACACATAAAAACATCGTCTGATAGACAATGAGTATTTGTGCGAGTTTTTGAAAACCGTTTGAATGGAGGAATTATTCAAATGGTTCTCAAAAACTCTAGATGTATTTCATTACAATTCTAATTCACTCTTCATTTTTTTCATTGTACAATGAAGAATCGTGAAAAGATGAAAGTCAAAGAATTATAAGACTTTCCTTCTAATTAATTAGAATTTTCTAAGCTATAAAAAGAATTAGTATCTATTCCTATTACAGGTAGAAAGATACAGATCGAAAGAAATAGTTTTCGCGGTCCAGAATATGAAAATTTATAGTTTGGTATATTGAATAGCTTGTATTCATAGAAAATATGACGTAGCATAGACAATAAAAAAATAGGAGTTAATATCATTCCAATTGCTATTACAAAAGTAATTAACATTTTTGGCATGAAAAGATATTTTTGGTTAGTAATTATTCCAAAAAAGACTAAGAATTCTGCAACAAAACCACTCATTCCTGGTAATACAAGAGAAGCCATCGAGAAACTACTAAACATGGTAAATATCAATATTTTTTCCATTGGGATAGATATTCCCCACCATCTCGTCGAGATAAACAAAACGTATTCTATCCCAACTCGTTTCTGCTAAGAAAAAAGTGCAGCACCGATCAATCCATGAGAGAGTATTTGTAAAATGGCTCCATTGAGTCCCATGCCAGTTATAGAACCAATTCCTATAATTATGAAACCCATATGAGATACGTAAGAATAGGCAATATGCTTTTTAAAATTGCGTTGACCAAGAGATGTTGAAGCTGCATAAAAGATTTGTATTATTCCTACTATGATCAACCAGAGAGAGAATTTAGAATGAGCGTGAGCTAACAATTCCATATTGATCCGAATCAATCCATATGTTCCCATCTTTAATAAGATTCCAGCTAGAAGCATACATGTACTGTAATGCGCTTCCCCGTGGGTATCTGGTAATCATGTATGTAGGGGTATCATCGGCGATTTGACAGCATAAGCTATAAGAAAACCAAAATGGAATATTATTTCCACTGCTGTGGGATATGATTGATTAGCTAATTTTTCGAAATCTAATGTTTGTTGGTTCAAGTGATAAATCCTGTCAGTAAAATGGGTCCTATGGAAAGTCCATCGATTCCCAGTCTCCAGTGAAAATAAAAAAATATTTATCCATTTAGAATCTTCCTTCAATTGGTTTAATGGATCGTCCAATTGGAACAAAATACATAGGTCATTAGAGGGAGCTCCAGGATACATATACATATAGTATCCCTCCTATACGCCTTATTTCCTTTATGAAGGAAAAGGACAATTGAAGAACCCGCAAATATCGGCAAAACCAGAAGTATTGTTAACCAAGTAAAATAACTCGTGATAAAGACAAGATAAATTTTGACCAGAAAACTCCGTGCTCGGGAGAAGAATAATATATTTTTATTTTCTTTTCTCGAGTACGGAGTTTTCTCGGTAAAGAGGAATCAAATGATTCAAGGGGAGTTTTTTGTTACATATCAATAAGAAAGACCCATGCTGCGAGTTGTTTCATGCCATAAATAAACACGGACACTCAAAAAATCCGTTGGGCAAGCGGATTCACATCTCTTACAACCTACACAATCCTCGGTTCTTGGCGCGGAAGCAATTTGCTTAGCTTTACATCCGTCCCAAGGTATCATTTCTAATACATCCGTGGGACAAGCTCGTACACATTGGGTACACCCTATACATGTATCATAAATTTTTACTGAATGCGACATTGGGTCTATAAATTTAAGTTTTGAACACAAAAGATTTTCGATCTGATAAAATTTTAATTAGAAAATGATGGAAATCATATATTTTCTATTGTAGATACCAGACGAATCAATGATTTTTTAAAATTTATAGAATCAATAGATTTTAAAATCTGTTTATGAGAAAGGGCCAAGATCCTTTGATTTACGTTTGAATAACCATGAAATATGAGTTGTACATACGAATCATGTTTATTTTCTTAATATTAAATATATTATATTTTCATTATATTTTCATTTTTCATATATATATATCCTAATTTATCCTAATTTAAATTGAATTTAGTATAATTCTAGTAATTCTAAATAATCCTATTCATATTCATATAGTCATATATAAAATGTAAATTCTATCAAAAAAAAAAATTAAAATAAGAATATTCTAATATTATAACTATAATATAAAAATAATATAAAAAATAACTATAATATAAATCTAAAATAAAACTATTATATTATTAAATATTAAATAATTATTATCAATTATTCTAATTATTAGAAAATAATTAAAATAATTAAATATAATATAAATAATTAATAAAAAAAAAAAAATAAAAAAAATAACAAGGCTAATAATAAATAATAATAAACTCAAATAATAAATTTAATTTAAATTAACGAGTTTTTGGTTCCCGAATATCTAACTGATCCATTAATCTCTTATAACGCACTTTATTTTTCTTTGACAAATAAGTCAATAATCGTTGACGTTTTCCCAGAATTATTCGCAGACCCCTTTGTGATAAAAAATCTCTTTTGTGCAATTCTAAATGTGAAGTAAGTCTCCGTATCTTACTGGTGAAATGGAATACTTGAAATTCAACAGACCCACTATTTTCGTCTTTTTCTTCTTGTGGAATAACTGAGATAAATGAATTTTTGACCATAAAATAAATTAAAATTTTTATTTTCTGTGAATTTTACCGATCAGGAAAAATAATAAGATTTATTATGACAGTTATTTTCATCTAGTATAAATCGAAATTGGATTTGGATATTGGATAAAAAGGGTCTGATAAATATATGCATTCACGAAATAGAACGATTTAGTTTTACTTAAACTAAAAAGGTTCTGCTACTCCTAGTGAAAATGGATACACTATGAAATCAGCATCATGTGTTAGAAATTCTAATGTTATACAGTCTATATATTTCGGCTTTCATCTACAGAATATGTCACACGATATGTAGGAAATCCACTAGAAAATATAAAAAAAATATCAAAATAAAAATTTTTTAATTTTGCATTTGAATTGAATTCATTCTGAATTGTGAATACATATGTATTCTTGACATACTGAAACGACTGCTGTTATTGGTATCAAACCAATAACGATTCATACAAGCTAAATCTTCTAATCGATAATTGGGCCAAAGAAACAATTTGAATTTCATTAAATTTTTTGCATCGGTGTTAATATGCTTGTTCTGATTCAAAAATTGTCCACAGTTTTTTATTTTCTTTTCATTGCAAAATCTTGGATTTCTATCCAAAACATTCCAATTCCGTGAATTGAAACAAATTAGAATTCGAAATTCTCTCCGATGCCTAGGAGATAGAATATTTTCAGGAATAAGGAAATCATAATGATTTTTGTCTTCACTAAAAAATAAGTGGCTGTATCGTGGAATGGATTTTTCAAACCCCTCTTTCTCAATATGTCTTTTTTTTGCGTATTTTCTATTTGTTTGGTGCTTCTTCTTCTCAACCAATGAAATATCCATAGTTTGATATACAATAGATTTTCCGTCCCTTCTTATAGATAGACGAATTGGTTCAATAATAAATATTCCCTTTCTTATCAATTCTGTAAGAACTAGCTCCTTTTGAATTAGCATTTCGTCTAGATTTATTTCACCTCTTTGAATCGAGGATATGGCAATTTCCTTTGGGTTTATCAATCTAAGTAGGAGACAATATACCCTAATATTGTTCATTATTCTTTGATTCAAGGGATCAGCCCATCTTAATTGAAAAAGGAAATATTTTTTCAAAAAGTAATCTAGTTCCATTTGTTTTTTTCTCTTATATTGAGATTTTTTTTTTTTTCTACCCTTTTTAATTTCTATGTCTAATCTTGCGTAATCTTCTTCAACAGCTTTTTTATTCTCTTGTTTTCGTAGATTCGATATAAGATTTCCTTGATCCTGTTGTTCTTGTTCTTCCTGCTTGTAATTTACTAATTCAAGATCTTTTTTATTAGACGATTCATGAGGATTTTTCTTTGTATTTATATTTATTTTTTCATTTTTATTAAAATGAAAAAAGAGTGATTTGATTGGAATGATCCAAGGTTGAATCTTATATATGTTAAAAAGTTGCACAAATTCTGGGAAGAACCAAGATTCGAGATTGGATATAGTATTATGATTTGATGCAGTATCAGAGAACCCCTCTTGATGCATTCCCATGCAATCAAAAAAGTTTCTTTTTTGATTGCATGGTTTGATGTCTTGACGAACCGTAGTAGAAAAAAGATCTTTTTTTTTCATTTTTTTAAAATTTTTAATTTCAGTCTTAGTATTTTTATGAATCGTCATGCCAATATGTGCATTGGTCCAGATCTCAATATTCTTTCTAAAACAAAAATGAGGAATTCTACAATCAAAATATTTTCTATCCAAATTTATATTCCTATCAATAATATATCCTTTTTCTAGATAATTATTACTAGGTATACTTACTAATACATAAAATGATTCGGGTTTCGATGTATTGAAATGATATGGAATTTCTCGATCCCCGTTTATTTCAAATTCTAATGTTGATCCAGAAATATATGAATTAGGAGGACTTATGTATTTATATGATAAAAGATCATATCTGTGATTTTTTTTCCATTTTTCTTTTTGACTCATAAAAGAATCCGCTGCATAGTTATTTTTTTTCATGGAATGAATGAATTGGTATTTTTTATATAAATCCAATTGGATTGATTCCTTGTTTTGGTTTTGAATCATACAGCGTTGATTGATTCTATTTCGCCATTCTTTAGTTACTAATCGAGACCATTTTTTTTGAGATGGATCGTATTGATAATGACCTTTTAACCAGTTTTTCCATTCGTTCATTACATACGAATGAATTTTATTATGTCTTGATTTGGAATCAAATATTCCGTGTATCATTATCATACAAGAGTCTTTTAATTTTTCCTTAAAAAAAGGAGAGTTTCCTTTATATTGAAATACAGGTCTCAAGCGATCCTTATTAAGTAATTGGGTTTGTGATAATTTGTAAAATACATATGCTTGAGATAGGGAAGATAAGTTCCAATAAGTATCGGAATTTGGATTCCTATTCTCAGTACTATAAGTATTTGAAAACAACTTTTTTATAGTCAAACCAAAATTAAACTTCATTGTATTTTGATTTGTTTCATCAATTCCTTCTTGTTCTTTATTTCTTTTATTGTTGTAAATGGATTTATTAAAGATATTTTTTTTTGATTTAAAGAAAAGTTTTGCATTGATCTTAGGAATGCTAATGGTACATAGTAAAATATCTATGTATATTTTTTCAATGAATGATTTTATAAAGTAGTGCGATTTACGCATTAATCGGATATTTTTCCTTTTTAAGATTTTCAAAGATTCCGGCCTTTTATTATCATAAATTATAACTATATCTTTTTTTTTTTCTTTTTCGTTTCGTTCTATTTGATTCCTGATTTTTATTGTCTTATCAGAAAGATCTTTCATTCTTCTTTCTATTAGTGAATAATTTAACCAATTTTTTGGTCGAATTCGAACAGATGATTCGCGAAGAATCTTTTTATTTTTTTGTAAATCTTTTTCGTTTTCCTTCATTTCATATACTTTTTCTTTCCTCAACTCAAATAAAAAAATTGGATTTATTTTTTCCAATTTTTTCATTATGAGTTTGATAACTATAAATATTTTAGTGACCCATTTTGTTTTTTCTTTTCTAACTTTTATAAATATAAAGGATTTTATTCTTTCCTTCAAAAAGTTTATAACTTGTAAAATCTTATTTTTTACCCTTCTATTTCTTTTTTTGAGTTCTTTATAAATAGGTTCAAAAAAAGAAGGTCGTTTTCGGGGAGAACCAAAGGGAAGTTCTGCTTCCATTCCCCAGACTGTTAAAAAACAAAAATTTTTGTTTTTATATTTTGAATCTCCTCGATCTCTATGATGAGATCGTACCTTAGCTTTTCGCCAAGGTTTTAGACAGAAAGGATATAGAATCTTTATCTGAATGCCGTCTGTTAACCAATCTTGGGGAAATTCTGTTTCTGATAATTGAACACCATTATAGGTGCATTTAATATGCATTTCTCTATTCCATTCCTTCAAATCCTCGTACCACTCGGGGAATTGAAATAATAACATACGTAAAATATTTTTAGCTATTATAAATGAAGGCAATATAATGTATTTTCTAAAAAAAGATTGGATTACTAACATTAAACCTCTTATTGCTTGAATAAATACAAAGGTATCCCAAGCTTCTGATATTTCTATACGTTCTTTTTTATCCTTTTCTTCTTTTGTCTCTTCATTTTCAAAATGGGAATCTAAAATTTTAAATTCAGATTCTCGTTCTCTACCCATCCAATTCCTCAAAATAAGATTCTTCATTTCATTAATATGAAAAGAATAAAAAAAAGATGTTTTGTATATACGGTCCAAAAAAAGTGGGGAATGCGCATTTACTTGAAAGAGGTCCCAAATAACTGTTTTACGTCTTTGAGCGCGCATGGATCCTTTGATTAGATTGCGACGAAAACACGATTGTTGGGAGTAACGTATCAGAGCTACCTCTTCCGTTTTATTATCATTTTTCTCATTGTTACTAGCATTCTTAGTACTAGAAATAGAATTGGTATTTTGATCATTATCGTTATAAATTACAACACGTTTGGCTCTTCTTGAATGAATCTCATGCTCTTCTTCTTCTAATTCTTCTTCTAATTCTTTTTCATTTTCTTTTTCCTCTTCTTCCAACAAATCCTCGGTTAATTTGTATGACCATCTAGACACCTTTTTACTGACTTCTTTTATTTTAATTCCAATATCTTTCTTTTTCTTTGTTTTTTGATCTTTTGTAATTACATCGAATACAAATTGCAAAGATTTTGCTTGACTTTCTGAATCAATTATTTTTGCTTCTGTCAATAAAGGACATTTTTCAAAATTAAAAATGTGTCCGCACTCAGAAGATAATTCATCAATTGAGATGAAGGACTTTTCCGTTTTTTTTAAAAATGATTGACGGTAAATTCCTAAGGAATCATTAAGAAGTAGATCATGAATCTTATTTATCCAAAAAATTTCTACTAAATCTTCTGTATTTGTATAAGTAATTAAATGATTCATGATTGCATGTGAATAGAGTTTTTTTCGTGTTCCTCGACAAGGTCCGTTGAAAAAAGGATCATATGCTTTTGGCAAGCATTTTTTTTTATTCTCATCATCGCATAATATGGTTCTTTTTTCAAGCCTAT